GGTGCCTTTAAGATTTCTTCATTCATTCCCATCCAATTAAAAAAGCTTTTTTTGTCTTCTTTGATTTCTGGATTTTCTTTGAGTTCTGGATCTTCTTTGAGTTCTGGATCCTTTTCGATTTCTGGATCCAAGAGCATTTTTGGAACGATATCATAAATAAGACCTCTATTCTCATTCTCAATTATTTCAGAATTCTCATTCTCAATTATTTCAGAATTCTCATTCTCAATTATTTCAGAATTCTCATTCTCAATTATTTCAGAATTCTCATTCTCAATTATTTTAGAATTTTCATTCTCAATTATTTTAGAATTCTTAGTCTCAATCTTAGTATTTGTATTATGGTTAGGGTCGATCTTTTTCCCAGCCTCCAAATTGACTAGATATTTTTCGAAAAACTTCCAATCAAAGTCCATATATTTTCTTTCAGGTTTTTTCTTTCGCATTTTTTTCAGAGACATATAAACCTTGTCTAGATAATTGTCTAGAGAATTCTTGTCTAGATAAACCTCGTCTAGATAATCCTTGTAATAATCCTTTTCTAGATAAAGCTGGTCTAGAGAATCCTTGAAATAAACCTTGTCTAGAAAACTCTTGTCTAGATAATCCTTGTGATAATCCTTGTCTACATAAGTATTGTCTAGATAATTGTGTAGATAAGTATTGTCTCGATAAAGCTTGTCTAGAAACTTCTTGTCTAGTATACAATCCTTGAAATAAGTCTTGAAAACAATCTCCTCTGGTATATCAAATAAGTCGATCTCTTGGCTCTTATTTACTTGGAATGGCAATTTAGAAATAGAGGAGTCCTTCTTAGTTTCAGAAGAAATGTATTTATATGCTAAAAGATCATATTTATAGTTTTTCTGAAACTTAGTTTTTTGATTTCTTACTAATGAATATACTTCAGAATCATCTTGTTTTTTGGAATGAAGTAATGGGTCTTTTTCATATGAATCTCCTTTATTTAAATCGTTATTTTGAGGCGTATGGCGTCGGTTGACTTTATTTCGCCAGGTTTGTGCGCCTACTCGCTCCCAATGAACCTTAGATAAATTGTATTGAGACTGACCTCTTAACCAGTTTTTCCATGGATTCGTTCCAAAATTTCGAAGTTTCTTATGCTTTAATTCGGAATGAAATATTCCCTGTCTTTCAAAAGAATCCTTTATTGCAGTCTTAAGAAAAAAAGACGTTCCGCGATATTGAAGAACAGATCTTAACTTATCACTAACTAGGGTTTGTGATAATTTGTAAAATACATATGCTTGTGACAGGGAAGATAAATTTGGCAAGGAAGCAAATTTCGGAACAATCTGTGACTTCCGCTTATTTATATTTTTTATAGTCGAACTAAAGGTAATTCTTTTTTGATTTGTTTCAGTATTGGAAATGTCTTTCTCAAAAAATTTTTTTGTTAAATTGATTCTAGGAATCTTAATGATACATAGAAAGATATCTAGGTATATTTTGTATATTTTTTCAATGAAAAGTTTTTGAAAATAATTCCATTTACTTATTAATCGAACATTTCTTCTTTTTACAATTTTCAAAATATTTTTTGGCGATTCTACATTATTATTTTGCTTTTTGTTGTTAGGACTATTATTTAGTCCTGGAGTTACTTTTTTTTTTTCTTTTGTAATTCTTTCTATTTGATTTTTGATTGTGCTTGTTCTATTAATCAGATTTTGTATTTTTTCTTCTGAATTTGTAGAAGCTGTAGATCGAATTTGACTAAATGATTCATGAATTATCTCATTGCTGATTATAGAATCTTTTTCTTTTTGAGTTTCACTCGATTCATCTACTCCTATCCCTTTCAATCTTGTATTTTTTTTTATTATTTTCAAAATTGTGCTTTTTAGAACTCGAACCCTTTCTTTAAGCCGTTTTATGCTTTCTTTAAGCCGTTTTATGCTTTCTTTTGGGTTTCCTAGAACTCTAACAAAATTTGGCTTTATTTTTTGGTTGAAAACGCTTCTTATAAGTCGAAAGGCGAATTTTTTTGCTGCTAATCTTTGACTTTTTTTGCCTAGTTCGTTAAAAATGGGCCCCCAAAAAATGGAAAAGGAACGGTTGGGTCGGGCACTACCCCAAGGATAGTCAGCTAGTCCCCAGACAGACCTTATAAAAGCATAATCGTTGGTTATCCTTTGTCTATCATCCGCTGTGTGCCAAGGTTTCAACTCTAAAGGCCATAAAACTTTGACCTGAAGACCATATTCCCACCACTCCTCCGGAAAGTTGCTGATGGATATGACGCCTATAGCAAAACCGTCATCGTTGCATAAAAGATGAGTCTCGTTTTCCCAGTCCTTTCTATCCTCAGCCCACTCGGGCTGCTGCAAAAATAAGATACGACCAATATTTTTAGCTATTATCACTAAAGGCAGTGCAATATATCTTCTAAAATAGGAGTTAAAAATTAATATGATACCTCTTACTCCTAGCCCATAATAAAGCTCATTCCATGCATCTATTCCATCCATCCGGAACAGCTCTTCGTCGGGGTCTAGTTCGATGTTCTCTTTTTTGATTCTTTTCAATTTTTTCCGTTCTTTCAATGCTTTGCTTTTTTTTTCGTCTATCTTCCTTTTTGTCTTCCCTTTTGTCTTCCTTTTTGTTTTTGTCTGTTCTTTCTTAGGTCCCTTAAGAGTGAAAAGGTCCCCTTTTTTGATTCCAAACCTATGCAGCAAATTTTGCATTTTCAAAACAAGGTTTTTCACTACCCTAAAAGAACTAGACAGTGTACTTTTTAAGAAGCCCCAAAAAAGAGGGGAATGCGGAAACATTTCAATCTGTCTTACAACAACTCCGTTTTTACGCCTTAGGACGTTCGCAATACCTTTGATGTCATCCTGATGCCAAAATTGGTTGCGCACCGCTCTCAAGGAGGTCCTCCACACGTCCTTAGTCTCGGTTTTCCACTCGATATTGGTGATGAGGCTGCCAACGTGAACATGAGCAAGGCTTTTCTCAAAGTCAATACTATAAGGGTCTCCCCCACTCTTGATCAAATCCTTCTCAACCTTCTCATTAATCTCTTTAGCAATCTCCGGATCAATCTTATTACTATCTTTAGAAAGATTTTTGATAAGTAAATTTTGAGTATCCTGATTCAAAATAATTTCATATTTGTATTGTGCTGATATAATATCAAAGCACTCATTTTCTCCCCGCTTGGTCACAAAGGGTTCGCCCAGGTCGTATGCGACCTCGCGGAGTAATACGTATGACCAGCGAGGGACGCGTTGACCGATGTGCGCTCGTCCCACACTTTCTCCCACTTTATAAGTCCTTAGTTGGTTTAGCTTTTTTAGTTTTCGCTGGTTCCAATCAATGCCTCCCCCCCCTTTTTCCCAAGGCTTAGAAAAAAATTTTGCCAAAGGATTATAATATAATTTTCCTTCTGCTCTTAGTTTTAGTGTTTTACTTTTTAGTATCGCGAACATTCTCTCTTCAAATTTTGGGGACTCGAAAATGAAACCTGGCAAAAGGGTCTCATGAATTTGATTTAGAGCAAGGATTTGCTTAAGTTGAGATTCTGTAGGTTCATCGTCGATTCTTTCACGAGATTTTGTAGTTCCATTTTTTTTTCTTCGACGAGATTTTGTAGTTCCATTTTTTTTTCTTCGACGAGATTTTGTAGTTCCATTTTTTTTTCTTCGACGAGATTTTGTAGTTCCATTTTTTTTTCTTCGACGAGATTTTGTAGTTCCATCGTCGATTCTTTCACGAGATTTTGTAGTTCCATTTTTTTTTCTTCGACGAGATTTTGTAGTTCCATCGTCGATTCTTTCACGAGATTTTGTAGTTCCATTTTTTTTTCTTCGACGAGATTTTGTAGTTCCATCGTCGATTCTTTCACGAGATTTTGTAGTTCCATTTTTTTTTCTTCGACGAGATTGCATTGCATTCTGGACTTTTTCACGAGATTGCATTGCATTCTTTTTTCTTCCACTAGATTTACGAGATTTAATTACATTGTAGACTTTTTCACGAAATTCACCCAATTGAAGAAGTGCCCTTTCTTCGCTTAGACGTGCTTCTTCGCGTCGACGTGCTTCTTCGCGTAGACGTGCTTCTTCGCGTAGACGTGCCTCTTCTTCCCTTTTCTCCTGTTCTTTGCTTTTCGGTGCCTTTTCTTCGCTTTTCTCCTTTTCTTCGCTTTTCTCCTTTTCTTCGCTTTTCTCCTTTTCTTCGCTTTTCTCCTTTTCTTTGCTTTTCTCCTTTTCTTCGGGATCCTCGATTACTTTTCTAAACTTTTTGATTCTTCCACGAGAGGGCCCATTCAACAAAGGATCATACCTTTTTGGTAGGCAGAGGCAGGTTTCGTTCATTTTCTCAATACAAACCCGAGTCCTTTTGTCGAGTATATCTAGAAAAAGAAATCCCGTGTCTAGAGCCTCAATTCTCTTTATAAACTCGTTATTTAAGTTGTTTTGTCTTTGTTTGTTCTTATAAAGCCAATCTTTGTCTAGTTTATCAAAGGAGAGTCTTTCTACTGTGGACGAAGATATCATCCCTTTCGTCAGTTCCTTAAAACTAGAAAAACTAGGAGGATCTGTAAAAGATATTCTTTTTTTTCCATCACTTCGGTATGTATCAAAAAAATATTGTGAAGCTTCCTTTCTTACAGCCCCAAAAAAGTGTTGATTGCTTATGTATCGTACTGGACGAGTCCATTGAAACTGAAAAAAATCGGCCGCTAAAATGCCTTCCATCACTATGGGTCCTTTTTGATCTTTTTCTTCATCCAGATCCGCTCCCCAACGCGTGGGAGGAATTTCTTCTTTGAATAGCACTTTTTTTCGTGCAATCTCCTCTTTCTTTTCCTCTTTCTTTTCCTCTTTCTTTTCCTCTTCCTTTTCCTCTTCCTCGTCCTCGTCCTCCCAGTAAGTGTCAGCTTCTCGGCCTTGTCTGGCTAACCAATTTGGTTGCAGTTGTGGGGCTTGGACGCTTGTCAGTGGATGTGGAAAAATGAATAAAGGTATTCT